GGTTGATATTTTGTTTGGTGATTGCAAATCTAGGGAGATAGCTGTCTAAGGGAAATTAATTCATTAAAGTAGCATGCTTGTATTGGGTGGGGTGTTTTGCTCGTTAAGTGTTGCATGGGTTGTTCGTTAYMYGCTTATTATTTTGTGGGTAGCTCATAGCCCAGTTGGAATCTTTATTTTACGGTGGTCTTGTTTTTGGGGTTTGGCAGGACTTTTCAGTTGGATATTGATATTGCACTTACGGGGGGGTAGGGGGGGTTTGCGATTAAATACCTCATGAGCATGTAATGCGTATGCGTATGCGTATGCGTATGCGTATGCGTATGCGTATGCGTATGCGTATGCGTATGCGTATGCGTATGCGTATGCGTATGCGTATGCGTATGCGTATGCGTATGCGTATGCGTATGCGTATGCGTATGCGTATGCGTATGCGTATGCGTATGCGTATGCGTATGCGTATGCGTATGCGTATGCGTATGCGTATGCGTATGCGTATGCGTATGCGTATGCGTATGTCCTGTAACCATTAATTGAATTACACCGGATCATCCTTCTTGTCCAATTAAGATGTTGAACGTATACTCCTGATATACAATCCATGCTAGTCTAAATTTATGTCCTGTACCATTAATTTTATGTGCCGGCCGCTGTTTAAGTTGAGTATAGCTTCCTGACTAATAAGTCCAGCTTCAATTGAATTGACTGTGTCGAGGCCTTTGACGGCCATAGCTGAGTCCAAGCATCCCCCAAAATTAAAAAATACCAAAGGCATGACACCACAGTTATGTGTCGGCATGGGCTGATTAGTCACTAATCCATCGAGATGTCTTATTTAAGGGGAATGAATGGGCGGTTTTAGGTGAGATGGCCCTGAAGAAAGAACCAGATGTCGTTTACACCCCATGTTTAGAAACCCCCACGATTGATGGGCCCGGGGCGAGAAGAGGGATACTTTTCACAAGGGTTGCTGGTTTCACGTGAGTTGGTAGATTAAGAGATAAACCGTTGGAGGTGATACGCAAGTTGTCGTGAAATGATTTGACTTGGATGGGGTATGTACGATTAATAGAAGAATGTACTATGTACGTTTAGGTTATTTAATGGATATGAAGTTATTAATGGGGCAATACAGTTATGTAATATTATACATAGATGTACTTAATGAATGTATGGGGTAAATAAATTTATGCACGAATTACATAGCGAATGTTTTCAAGGAGTAGTTTAAATAGAATGTCAGCTTTGGGTGTTGATGGTGGGGAATTGACTCCTTCCTTGAGTCTGTGGGGGAATGATTTGTTTCCCCATCTCTGGTTTACAAGACCAGTGTAATTAGTATACTACATAGACTTATCATTTTAGAAGGTGATTTTCTATTATGCTCGTTAGGGGTATTAGGATTAGGATGAGTGAGAAGTATAGTACTGATGCTAGTTGGCCGATGATTATATAGGGGTGTTCAACTGGTTGTCCGCCGATTCAGGTTAGTGTGAGAAGGTCGGCAACTAGTAGTCAGAATAGGCATTGGCTTAGTGGTCGAAACATTATGCTTCGTTGTTTTGATGTATGTAGAAGTGGTATGAGGGCTAAGATTAGGATGGATAGGACAAGAGCTAGTACTCCTCCGAGTTTGTTAGGGATGGATCGAAGGATGGCGTATGCAAATAGGAAGTATCATTCTGGTTTGATGTGAGGAGGGGTGTTTAGTGGGTTGGCTGGGGTGTAGTTGTCTGGGTCTCCTAGTAGGTCTGGTGAAAATAGAACTAGGGTTAGGAGGATTAGAGCTATTGTTAATGCACCTAGTATATCTTTGATTGTGTAGTAGGGGTGAAATGGGATTATGTCTATGTCTGATGGAATTCCTGTGGGGTTGTTTGATCCGGTTTCGTGTAGGAATAGTAAGTGGATGGTAGTTAGAGCTGCGATGATGAATGGTAGGAGGAAGTGAAAAGTAAAAAATCGTGTTAGGGTAGCTTTGTCTACTGAGAATCCTCCTCAGATTCATTCTACTAAGTCTGTTCCAATGTATGGGATAGCTGATAGGAGGTTGGTGATGACTGTTGCCCCCCAAAATGATATTTGGCCTCATGGTAGTACGTAGCCTATGAAGGCTGTTGCTATAACGGTGAATAGGAGTGCGATTCCTACATTTCAGGTTTTGATGTAGGTGTATGATCCGTAGTAAAGTCCTCGGCCTACGTGTAGGAATAGGCAAATGAAGAATATGGATGCTCCGTTGGCATGTAGGTAGCGCAGAATTCATCCATAGTTTACGTCTCGACAGATGTGGGTTACGGATTGGAAGGCGGTTGATGTGTCTGGGGTGTAGTGTATTGCCAGAAATAGTCCTGTTAGGATTTGGATTCCTAGGCATATGCCTAGGAGTGAGCCAAAGTTTCATCATGAAGAAATGCTTGATGGGGCTGGTAAGTCGATTAGTGAGTTGTTAATAATTTTTAGTAGTGGGTGGGATTTTCGAATGTTGGTCATTGTGGTTCTTGTAGTTGAAGTACAACGGTGGTTTTTCATGTCACTGGTCGTGGTTAAAGTCCATGTAAGAATAATGATTATATATATTGTTTTTATTTTGAGTGTTGTTTTTGTGGTGGGGTCTGTTGGGTTTTCTTCTAAGCCCTCACCAATTTATGGGGGGGTTGGTTTAATTATTAGTGGTGGGGTTGGATGTGGCATTGTTATAAATTTTAGTGGGTCTTTTTTGGGGTTAATAGTGTTTTTGATTTATTTGGGTGGGATGATGGTAGTTTTTGGTTATACGACGGCTATGGCCATGGAGTTGTACCCTGAGGTATGGGTTTCTAATAAGGTTGTGTTGGGGGCTTCTTTATTGGGGTTGATTATGGAGGTGGTATTAGTTGTATATGTATTTAAGGAAGAGGTTGTTGGATTGGTACTTGGTTTTAGTGACTTGGGGGATTGGGTTGTTTATGGGGTTGAAGATTCTGGGTTTGTTAGTGGGGAAATTGTTGGTGTTTCTGCTTTATACGGCTATGGTATGTGGTTGGTAGTTGTTACTGGGTGGTCTTTGTTTGTTGGTGTTGTAGTTATTATGGAGGTTACTCGTGGGAGTTAGGTGAAGCTTAGTATGGTAAGGCTTAGCGTTAGTGTAATTAGGAAGGATAGGAAGTAGAGTTTGATTTGGCCTTTTTGGTTTGAGATGAGTGTTGAGGTTTTTATTTGGAATGAGGAGATTGATTTTGGTATGGTACTTTCCATTCAGATTATATCGAGTAGTATTGATGCTACTTTTTGGCTAAGGAGTAAGTTAATGAGGGGTTGGGTTCGGTGTATGATAGTTGGGAAATAACCTAAGAGGTTGGAGAATTTTGATGTGTTAGAGGGGGTGTCGTGTTTTAGATTTTGTGTTATTAGGTTGATTTCCATAGCTACTGTGAATCCTAGTAGGGTGGTTAGTATAGCTGTTGTTTTTAGGTAGGTTGGTATGGTTATTTGTTGGACTGTGGTTGGTAAGATGTTGTTTGAGATGAGGAAACCGGCAAAGATGCTTCCTGTTAGGAGACGTTTGATTGGGTTTATTAATAGTGGGTTGTTTTCATTTATAATAATTAGTGTAGGAAAGCGTGGTTGTCCCATTAGGGTAAAGTAGATAATGCGGGTACTGTATGCTGCTGTTAGGGAGGTTGCGATTAGAGTAAGTATTAGGGCTCAGGCGTTGGTGTATGATGTGTTAATGGCTTCAATGATGGCGTCTTTAGAGTAGAATCCTGTGAGGTAGGGTATTCCTGTTAGGGCTAAGCTTCCAGTGATTAGTGCTGTGGTGGTAAATGGTAGGGTCTTGTATAGGCCTCCTATTTTTCGAATGTCTTGTTCGTCACTCAGGCTGTGGATGATGGAGCCTGAGCATAGGAATAGCATTGCTTTGAAGAAGGCATGGGTGCAAATGTGGAGGAATGCTAGATGTGGTTGGTTAATGCCTAATGTGACTATTATAAGGCCTAGTTGACTGGAGGTGGAGAAGGCTACGATTTTTTTGATATCGTTTTGGGTGAGAGCGCAGATAGCTGTAAATAGTGTGGTTATTGCTCCAAGGCATAGTATGGCGGTTTGAATAGTCTTGTTATTTTCTGTTAGTGGATAAAATCGGATTAGTAGAAAGATGCCTGCTACTACTATGGTACTGGAGTGAAGTAGGGCTGAGACTGGTGTTGGTCCTTCTATTGCGGAGGGTAGTCAGGGGTGGAGTCCAAATTGGGCTGATTTTCCTGTTGCTGCTAGTAGTAGTCCTGCTAATGGTAGATTGGTGTTAGTTGGGTTGAGTATGAAGATTTGTTGGAGTTCTCAGGTATTTAGGTTGAGTAGGAATCAGGCTATGGCTAGTAAGAATCCTACGTCTCCGATCCGGTTGTAGATAATTGCCTGGAGTGCCGCTGTGTTGGCATCAGTTCGTCCATATCATCACCCAATTAGTAGAAATGATATAATTCCGACTCCTTCTCATCCGATAAATAATTGAAATAAGTTGTTGGCTGTGACTAGGATTATTATTGTAATGAGGAATATTAGTAGGTATTTGAAGAACCGGTTGATGTTGGGGTCTGAGTGTATGTATCATATTGAGAACTCTAGGATGGATCATGTAACAAATAATGCTACTGGTATAAAGATTATTGAGAAGTAATCTATTTTGAAGCTAAGATTTAGTTTCATAGTCTGGATAGTAATTCAGTGCCAGTTTGAGATGATTGTTTCTTGGCCTGATTGAATAAACATTATTGTTGGGATAAGGCTTGTTAGGAAGGAGTACGAGATTGCAGTTTTTGTGTAGTTAGGGTATGATTTTTTGATGTATAAGTTAGAGCTTGATAATATAACTGGTAGTGTTAGGATTAGTAGGGGTAGTAGTATGAGGGAGGTAAGTAGGTTTATTACTTTTATTTGGAGTTGCACCAATTTTTTGGTTCCTAAGACCAATGGATAACTTCTATCCTTTAAAAGTATAAAAAAGCCGTGTTTTTATACACGGGGGCATGAATTAGCAGTTCTTGCATACTTTTTTGGTAGATAAGAGTTTTTAGTCTCTATTGTTAGATTCACAATCTAATGTTTTGTTTAAACTATATCTGCAGTATAGTACGCCTAGAATAATTTTAGGGTTGATGGATAGGAGGAGTAGTGGTAGTATGTGCAATGCTATGAGGGTATTTTCTCGTGTGTAGGATGGTGGGAGGTTGTTTATATGATAGGTTTGTTTGCCTCGTTGTGTTATAATAAGTATGTATAAGGAGTATATGGCTGTGATAATGATGTTGATTCCTATAAGGATGATTGATAGTGATGATCAGGAGAATGTTGATATTATTACTAGTAGTTCTCCAATAAGATTAATTGATGGTGGTAGGGCTAGGTTTGCTAGGCTGGCTATAAGTCATCAGGTGGCCATGAGAGGGAGTGTTGTTTGGAGGCCTCGAGCTAGAATTATAGTTCGACTGTGGATTCGTTCGTAGTTAGAGTTGGCAAGGCAGAATAGTGCAGAAGAGGTTAGTCCATGTGCGATTATTAGGGCTGTTGCCCCTATGTAGCTTCATGGGGTTTGGATGAGGATGGCTACGACTACTAGTGCTATATGGCTTACAGATGAATAAGCGATTAGTGATTTTAGGTCTGTTTGGCGTAGACAAATGGAGCTTGTTATAATTGTGCCCCATAGTGATAGTATTATAAAAGGGTATGCTATAAAACTGGTGGATGGATTTAGTATAGTTGTAATTCGTATCATTCCGTAGCCTCCTAGTTTAAGTAACACTGCTGCAAGTATTATTGAGCCGGCAATTGGTGCTTCTACATGCGCTTTTGGTAATCACAGGTGTAGGCCGTATAGGGGTATTTTTACTATGAAAGCTATTATGCATGCTAGCCATAGAATGGAGTTGCTTCATGAGTGGGCTAGTTGATTTGATCAGTGTTGGATAAGTAGAATGTTTAGGGATCCTATGATGTTTTGTAGGTGGATTAGCGCGATAAGAAGTGGAAGAGATCCTACTAAGGTGTAGAATAGGAAGTACAGTCCTGCATTTAGTCGTTCTGATTGGCCCCCTCATCGTGTAATGATGATTAGTGTTGGTATCAGGGTTGCTTCGAATGAGATGTAAAATATGATTAGTTCTGTGGTTGTGAATGTTACGATTAAGAAAATTTGTAATAAAATTAGTATGGTAATGTATAGTTTTTTTCGTGTGTAGGATTCCTTGATTAGGTGGAATTGACTAGCGATGATTGTTAGTGGGAGAAGTCATAGAGTTAGTATAATTAACGGGGTTGATAGGGCGTCTGAGAAGTATGTTGGGGTGAGGTTTAGGCTGTTGTCGTTGAATTGATTTAATATAGGTAGGCTAACTAGGGTGATTAGTAGACTGTATATGGTGGTGTTAATTCAGATTATGCTATTTTTTGATAGTCAAACTAGGGGGATTAGTATGGCTGTTGGTAGAATAATTTTTAGCATTGTAGGAGATTTAGGTTTTGTACGTAGTCAGTGCCGTATGTATTTGATACCATGACTAATAGGGATAAGCCTAGGGCAGCTTCGCAGGCTGCGAATACTAGTAGGACGATGGGAAGTATATTGGCTAGCGTTATGTGCGAGTTGAGGGTGGTTACAGTTATGATTACAAATAAGGATAGTATTATGCCCTCTAGGCATAATAAGGATGACATTAGGTGAGAACGGTATATTAGAAGGCCTAGTAGCGATACTATAAATGCTAGGATTATGTTTATGTATAGTAGGGTCATTTGATAATTATGTGTAATGTCATAATCTAATGAGTCGAAATCATTTGTTTTGTGTTAAACTAATTATCAATTATTCAGCTCATTCTAGTCCTTTGTGTGATCATTCGTAGGCTAGACTAATAGCTAAAAGAATGATTAGCGATAGTGATATAATGAGTATGGTATTTAGATTAGTTGTTTGAGAAGCTCATGGGAGTGGGAGGAGTAGGGCAATTTCTAGGTCGAATAATAGAAATGTAATTGCTACTAGAAAGAACTTTATTGAGAATGGGATTCGGGCAGATTCTATTGGGTCAAAGCCGCATTCGTATGGGCTTGATTTTTCAGCATATGAGTTTGTTTGTGGCATTCAAAAGGCAACAAGTACTAGTGTTGATGCTAGTAGGGTGTCAATTAGCAGTGTTGTTATGAAGTTTATTACTCTTTTTCGGGATTAACCGAAGCTAATTGATTGGAAGTCAATTGTACTATTTATACTAAAAGGGCAAGAGCCTCATCAGTAAATGGAGACGTATAGGAATAGTCAGACTACGTCTACGAAGTGTCAGTATCAGGCGGCAGCTTCAAAGCCGAAGTGGTGTTTAGACGTGAAGTGAAATTTTAGTTGTCGTATGAAGCACACTAGAAGGAATGTTGATCCAATAATTACATGGAAGCCGTGGAATCCAGTGGCTATGAAGAATGTGGATCCGTATACCCCATCTGCAATTGTAAATGGGGTTTCATAGTATTCGGAGGCTTGGAGTATGGTGAAGTAAATTCCTAGTAAGATTGTAATGAATAGGGCTTGTAATATGTTTTTTCGGTTTCCTTCTATCAGACTGTGGTGGGCTCATGTGATGGATACGCCTGAGGCTAATAGGATGGATGTGTTTAGAAGTGGGACTTCTAGGGGATTTAGTGGGTGAATACCTGTGGGTGGTCAGCAGCCTCCTAGCTCTGGGGTTGGGGCGAGACTTGAGTGATAGAATGCTCAGAAGAAACCGATGAAGAAGAACACTTCTGATAGGATAAACAAAATTATGCCGTATCGTAGGCCTTTTTGTACGATGGGTGTGTGATGGCCTTGAAAGGTGCTTTCTCGTACTACGTCTCGTCATCACTGATACATGGTTAGGATGTTGGTTAATAGACCTATGGTGAGTAGGATGGTTGAGTTGAAGTGGAATCATATTACTAATCCTGATGTTAATAGAAGGGCTGATAGGGCTCCTGTTAGGGGTCATGGGCTTGGGTTTACTATATGATATGCGTGGGTTTGGTGGGTCATTAGGTGTTGTCGTGTAAATATAAGCTTAGTAGTAGTGTGAATACGTAAGCTTGAATTAATGCTACAGCGAATTCTAGAACTGTTAGGAGGATTAGGATGATGAATGTGATAAGTGATGTTAATATGCTAATATTTAGTAGGGCTAGGGTAGCTCCTCCAATAAGGTGGATTAGTAGATGTCCTGCTGTGATGTTTGCTGTTAGTCGTACTGCTAGGGCCACTGGTTGGATTAGTAGGCTAATTGTCTCGATGATAATTAGTATGGGAATTAGGGGGACGGGTGTGCCTTGTGGTAGAAAATGGGCTAGTGATGCTTTGGTTTTGTAGCGGAAACCTAAAACTACTGTTCCTGTTCATAAGGGGATGGCTATTCCTAGGTTTATTGATAATTGGGTTGTTGGTGTGAAGGAATGTGGTAATAAGCCTAGTAGGTTTGTGGAGCCGATGAATATAATTAGTGATATTAGTATAAGGGTCCATTTTTGTCCGTTGCTATTATGGATTATTATTATTTGTTTGGATGTTAGGTGCAAGAGTCATCGTTGAATTGAGATTAAGCGGTTGTTGATTAGTCGATTGGTAGATGGGAATAGGATGCTAGGGAATATGATGATTAGAGTAACAATAGGTAGTCCTATTATTGTTGGGGTAATGAAAGAGGAGAATAGATTTTCGTTCATTTGGTTTGTCAGGGGGTTGGGTATTGTGTTATTTTTGTGCTAGTGGGTTCTGGGTTTTGGTAGAATGTGTGTTTTGAGATTTTTAGTTGTATAATAATATATAGCGTTAGGATTATAGATATAATGGTAATAAATCATGAGGATGTATCGAGTTGTGGCATTTCACTAAGGGGAGATTACTACTCCCTCTCTTTAACTTAAAAGGTTAACGCTTTTGATTAGCTTCCTAGTGGGTTTATAGTGTAGATGAGGATCATTTCTCGAAATATTTTAGTGGGACTAGTTCAAGTACGATTGGCATGAAGCTGTGATTGGACCCGCAAATTTCGGAGCATTGGCCGTAGTATAGGCCTGGTCGTGTTGATATTAGGGTTGTTTGGTTCAGGCGTCCTGGGATTGCATCTGTTTTTAGGCCTAAGGATGGAACAGCTCATGAGTGTAGTACGTCTTCAGATGAAATTAATATTCGGATGGTTAGTTCCATTGGAAGTACCACTCGATTGTCTACTTCCAGGAGTCGCAGTTCTCCTGGTTTTAGTTCTTGAGTTGGGATTATATAAGAGTCAAAGGTTAAGTTTTCGTAGTCTGAGTATTCGTAGCTTCAGTACCATTGGTGACCTAGTGTCTTTACGGTTAAATACGGGTTATTGATTTCATCTATTATGTATAGGATTCGGAGAGAGGGGAGTGCAATTATGATTAAAATAATTGCTGGGAGGATGGTTCAGATTGTTTCTACTTCTTGTGCGTCTATGGTATTAGTGTGGGTCAGGTTAGTTGTGAGCATGACTGAAATAAGGTATAGTACGAGGGAGCTGATGAGGAAGACAATTATTAGTGCGTGGTCGTGGAATTGTAGTAGTTCTTCTATGATTGGGGAAGTTGCGTCTTGAAATCCTAATTGGAACGGGTACGCCATAGAGATATACAGGGGTTGCGCCTATAATTTAACTTTGACAAAGTTATGTAAATTTTACTAATATCTCTCTGGTAGAGAAAGACATAATGGTTATGGTATTGGCTTGAAACCAATTGTAGGGGGTTCGAATCCTTCCTTTCTTATTTTGGGTTAACGTATGTGGGTTCTTCAAATGTGTGGTACGGTGGAGGGCACCCATGTAATCACTCTAGATTGGTTGATGGTAGTTCTACTGTTGAGATTTCTCGTTTTGATGAGAAGGCTTCTCAAATTATGAAGATCATGAGGATTACAGCTGTTAGAGAAATGAAGGAGCCTATGGAGGATACTGTGTTTCATGTGGAATATGCATCTGGGTAGTCTGAATAGCGTCGTGGTATGCCTGATAGGCCTAGGAAATGTTGTGGAAAGAATGTCATGTTTACTCCTACAAATATAATAAGGAAGTGGATCTTAGCTCATGTTTGATTTAATGTGTAGCCGGAAAATAGTGGGAATCAGTGTACGAAACCTCCTATAATGGCAAATACAGCCCCTATGGATAGGACGTAATGGAAATGTGCTACTACATAGTAGGTGTCATGCAGTACAATGTCAAGTGAAGAATTGGCTAGGACGATCCCAGTGAGTCCCCCAATTGTGAAAAGGAAAATGAAGCCTAGTGCTCATAGTATTGCTGGGGATCACTTAATGTTTCCTCCGTGCAGGGTTGCTAGTCAGCTGAATACTTTTACTCCAGTTGGAATGGCAATGATTATGGTTGCTGAGGTGAAATATGCTCGTGTGTCAACATCTAGGCCTACTGTAAATATGTGGTGGGCTCATACGATGAAGCCTAGAAATCCAATTGATATTATAGCTCACACTATGCCCATGTATCCAAAAGGTTCTTTTTTGCCTGAATAGTAGGTGACAATATGTGAGATCATTCCAAATCCAGGTAGGATGAGGATATATACTTCTGGGTGTCCGAAGAATCAGAAAAGGTGTTGGTATAGGATTGGGTCTCCCCCTCCAGCAGGGTCAAAGAATGTGGTATTCAGGTTTCGGTCTGTTAGTAGTATTGTAATTCCGGCGGCCAGTACTGGTAAGGATAGTAGGAGTAAAACAGCAGTGATTAGTACGGATCAGACGAACAGTGGAGTCTGGTATTGTGACAGGGCTGGTGGTTTTATGTTGATGATTGTAGTGATGAAGTTAATGGCTCCTAGAATAGATGAGACTCCTGCTAGGTGGAGAGAGAAGATTGCTAGGTCCACGGAGGCTCCGGCATGTGCTAAATTGCCTGCTAGGGGTGGATAGACTGTCCATCCTGTACCGGCTCCGGCTTCTACTGTTGAGGAGGCTAGTAGAAGGAGGAATGATGGTGGTAGGAGTCAGAAGCTTATGTTGTTTATTCGAGGGAATGCTATGTCAGGAGCTCCGATTATTAGTGGGATAAGTCAGTTTCCAAACCCTCCGATTATGATTGGTATTACTATAAAGAAAATTATTACGAATGCATGGGCTGTTACGATCACATTATAAATTTGGTCATCGCCTAGTAGGGCCCCGGGCTGACCGAGTTCCGCTCGAATTAACAGGCTTAGGGCGGTACCTACTATTCCTGCTCAAGCACCGAATAGTAGGTATAGGGTACCAATATCTTTGTGATTGGTTGAGAAAAGTCAACGGTTTATGAACATAGGTAAAATGGCCGAGTAGGCATTAGACTGTAAATCTAAGGACAGAGGTTGAAGCCCTTTTTTTACCAGGCCCCATAGTGTATGTCACACGTCGAATTGCAAATTCGGAGAAGCAATTTTAAATTTGCTGGGGCTTCTCCCGCCTTTTTTTTTTACGCGGCGGGAGAAGTAGATTGAAGCCAGTTGTATAGGGTTTTTAGCTGTTAACTAAAGTTTTGTGGGATAAATGCCCACCAATCTAGTGAGGGCTTAGCTTAATTAAAGTAATTGATTTGCGTTCAATAGATGTGGGGTGTGGTCCTGCAGTCCTTATTTACAGAAACTAAGCGTTCTGTGCTTACTTAGGGCTTTGAAGGCTCTTGGTCTGTAGTTAACCTAAGTTTCTATTCGAGCAGGGCTAAGATTGGTGATATTGGTAGGATGAGGGTTGATAGGATGATTAGAGGTGGTAGGAGGGTTATTGGTTTGATGGTAGCGAATTGTCATTTGATTTTTATATTATTTGTGGATGGGAGTATGGTTAGGGATGTGGAGTATGTTAGGCGTATGTAGAAATAAAGGTTTAGGAGTGCTGTTATTGCTATAATGGTGGGTATAATAATGTTATTGTTTTTTGTTAGTTCTTGGATAATTATTCATTTTGGTATGAATCCTGATAGTGGGGGTAGGCCTCCTAGGGATAGTAGAGTTATTAGGACGGTTGTAGTTATTAGTGGTGTTTTGTTTCATATGTGTGATAGTGATAGGGTTGTTGTTGATGAATTCATAATTAGTATGATAAATGCTGTCGTGGTTAGTAGGATGTAAATTATTAGGTTTAGTAGTGCTATAGTTGGGTTGTACATTATGATAGTTGTTATTCATCCTATGTGAGCGATGGATGAGTATGCTATGATTTTTCGTAGTTGAGTTTGATTTAGTCCTCCTCAACCCCCAACAGCAATAGATAGGATTGATATAGTTAGTAGTAGGTTTGGGTTTATTGTTGGTGATATTTGGTATAGAATAGATATTGGGGCTAGTTTTTGTCAGGTTAATATGATCAAGCCCGATGATAGTTTAATTCCTTGTGTGACTTCTGGTACCCAGAAGTGAAATGGGGATAGTCCTAGTTTTATGGCCAAGGCCAGTGTTATGATAACTGATGTTATTGGGGTAAGTGGTTTTGTAATTGACCATTGGCCTGAGTAGATTAAGTTTATGATGATGGCTAGTATTAGTAACATTGATGCGGTGGCTTGTGTTAGTAGGTATTTTGTGGAGGCTTCTATGGATCGTGGGTTGTATTTTTTTATTAGGATTGGGATTATGGCTAGTATGTTTATTTCGAATCCGATTCATACTATGAGTCAGTGGGAGGTGGTTATTACAATTATTGTGCTTAGTACAATTGTTAGTATAATTATTACGAGGATTATTGGGTTTATTAGTATGGGAAGGATATGAACCAACATTTTCGGGGTATGGGCCCGATAGCTTATTTAGCTTACCTTACTTAGGATATGGTGTAATATGGTAGCACTAAGATTTTTGGATTCTTTGGAGTAGGTTCAAGTCCTACTATTCTAGAAATAAGGGGGTTTTCACCTCTATGTTTTACTCTATCAAAGTAACTCTTTTGTCAGACATATTTCTTATGTTTGTGGTGGGATGCTTGCTGTGGTAATTGGCATCGCTACGTGTCACATGCATAGGGCTAAGGTAATAGGTAGGAAGTTTTTTCATACTAAGTGCATTAGTTGGTCGTATCGGAATCGTGGATAGGATGCTCGGATTCATAGGAAGGTTGAGGTTAGTAGAATAGTTTTGGTGATCAGGTTAGTTGAGTGAAGTTCTGGTATCATAGGGTTGTGAAATGTGTTTATGAATAAAATTGTTGTTAGGGTATTTATTATGATGATGTTAGCGTACTCGGCTATAAAGAATAGGGCGAATGGACCTCCAGCATATTCCACGTTAAAGCCTGATACTAGTTCTGATTCTCCTTCAGTTAGGTCAAATGGAGCTCGGTTTGTTTCTGCTAGTGTGGAAGTGAATCATATTATGGCTAGTGGTCATGAGGATAGGATGAGTCAGGTATATTCTTGAGTGGTTATCAGTATTGATAGAGAGAATGATCCGTTTAGAAGGAGTACTGATAAGAGGATGATTGCTAAGGTGACTTCATAGGAAATGGTTTGTGCCACAGCTCGTAGGGATCCGATTAGTGCGTATTTTGAGTTTGATGCTCAGCCTGATCATAGGATTGAATAAACTGTCAGGCTTGATATGGCTAGTATAAATAGCACGGCTAGATTTATATTGATTAGTGGGTCGGGTATGGGTAGGGGGATTCATATTACTAAGGCTAGGGTTAGAGCTAGGATTGGGGCTGTTAAAAATATGAGTGGGGATGATGTGAGTGGGCGTAGTGGTTCTTTAGTAAATAGTTTTATAGCGTCGGCTAGAGGTTGTAGGAGTCCACATGGTCCTACTACATTAGGTCCCTTTCGAAGTTGTATGTAACCTAGTAGTTTACGTTCAATTAGTGTTAGAAAGGCTACGGCTAGAAGAATTGGGACGATCAGTGTTAGGAGGTTAATAATAAACATAGTATTAGGAAGAGGAGTTGAACCTCTGGTTGTAAAATCTTAAGTTTTATGCAATTGCCGGTCTCTGCCATCCTAACAATAATCCTGTTCTTGGATTAGGTGTGTTGCTAGTTATTAGATTGATATTGTGTCATCTATTGATTTTAAGGCGCTTATATCAAGTTGGCCTTGTTTCTCTTATCCTTTCGTACTGGGAGGAACGCAAAATAGATAGAAACCGACCTGGATTACTCCGGTCTGAACTCAGATCACGTAGGACTTTAATCGTTGAACAAACGAACCATTAATAGCGGCTGCACCATTTGGGTGTCCTGATCCAACATCGAGGTCGTAAACCCTATTATCGATATGGACTCTCAAATAGGATTGCGCTGTTATCCCTAGGGTAACTTGTTCCGTTGATCAATTATATTGGATCATTGAAGATATTAAGCTTTGACTTGTTAGTCTTGGTTAAAATCACTCGGAAGTTTTTTTGTGTTCCGAGGTCACCCCAACCTAAATTGCTAATCCAGTAAATAGTTAGTTTAGTTCCCTTAGAATTTTGATGTCTTATTTATGGGTTAGTTAATTAAAGCTCCATAGGGTCTTCTCGTCTTATTTGTATATTCCCGCCTCTTCACGGGAAGGTCAATTTCACTGATTGGAAGTAAGAGACAGTTAAACCCTCGTGTGGCCGTTCATACAAGTCCTTATTTAGAGAACAAATGATTATGCTACCTTTGCACGGTCAGGGTACCGCGGCCGTTTAACTTATGTCACTGGGCAGGCAGTGCCTCTAATAGTGATTATGCTAGAGGTGATGTTTTTGGTAAACAGGCGGGGTTTGTGTTTGCCGAGTTCCTTTTACTTCTTTTAATCTTTCCCTTAGTGCACTCCTGTGTTGGACTAACAGTTGAATTGATAAGTGTTTAGTTGTTGGGTTGAGTTTATTTTGTTGTTAACTATCAGTGGGTATTCGTTCTGATATAAGCTTGTGCAGGGAGAAACTAGTTCTTGTTACTCATATTAACAGTGTCTCTTCTATATATAAATAGAGTGGTCCAATATTAGATTAGGGGTTTGCTGATTATTTTGTGGATTAAGGTTTTGAGGGAGTTTGAGCTTTAACGCTTTCTTAATTGATGGCTGCTTTTAGGCCTACTATGTGAATTTTTGAGCTTACTCTCTAATTAAGGTTGTATCCTGATTCTAAAAGGCTGTACCCTTTTAGATTATATTTTAAGTCTACATTTAATTTGTATGTTTTTTAGGTATGACTTAAAGTTGAACTAAAATTCTATTTTGGACAACCAGCTATCACCAGGCTCGGTAGGCTTTTCACCACTACCCATAAGTCTTCTCACTATTTTGCCACATAGATGAGTTTGCTCTGATAGCTGCTCTTGGGTAGCTCGTCTGGTTTCGGGGTTTTTGGCTTAAGTTCTCTTTGTCAAGATATTCTGGTTAAATCATTATGCAAAAGGTACAAGGGGTAAGCTTTGCTGTTTTTCACTTTTAATTTGTCTTTCATTTTTCCCTTACGGTACTATCTCTATAGCGCCTATTAGAATTTCTATCTCCTATACTTTTATCTATTGAATGTTTTGTTTGGGGGGGAAGGGGTAGTTGGGTTGTGTGTGGTGTGGGCTAGTATTTGTTCAAAGTGGCCATTGTTGCATGGAATCTCCTGGGCGTAGGCCAGGTGCTTTGAGTAAGCTACACTTTGGTTTATCCAAGCGCACTTTCCAGTACGCTTACCTTGTTACGACTTGTCTCCTCTTGTGTGTGTATACGCTAGTTAATATGGTTAGTTAATGGTATTTTAGTACTTGAGGAGGGTGACGGGCGGTGTGTGCGTGCTTCATGGCCTTATTCAATTAAGCTCTCTATTCTTAATTTACTACTAAATCCTCCTTCTATTTTCAATTTTCATGAAAGTTTTCGTTGATGTTCTATGCTAGAAAATGTAGCCCATTTCTTCCCAACTCATGGGCTACACCTTGACCTAACGTTTTTATGTCTTATGTTTGTGCTTACTGTTAATCCTTTTTAGGGTTTGCTGAGGATGGCGGTATATAGGCTGTATTAGCAAGGGTTGGTGAGGTTTATCGGGGTTTATCGATTGTAGAACAGGCTCCTCTAGAGGGATATAAAGCACCGCCAAGTCCTTTGAGTTTTAGGCTGTTGCTAGTAGTACTCTGGCGAATAGTATTGTTATGTTGACTACTGGGGTTTAGGGCTGAGCATAGTGGGGTATCTAATCCCAGTTTGTGTCTCAGCTATAGTGTGATCTGGCTGTTTAAAGTCACTTTCGTGGTTTATTTTTGTCTTAGCTTGGGCTTTCTACGGCATAGCTATAGATTTAACTTTATGGGGGGGGGGGGTCCCTTTAACACTCTTTACGCCGTATGTCTATTGACTTGGGTTAATCGTATGACCGCGGTGGCTGGCACGAGATTTACCAACCCTTTATTAGTATGGCTTAGTCAAACTTTCGTTTATGGCTTAAGTTTTGTCACTGCTGTATCCCGTGGGGGTGTGGCTTGGCAAGGTGTCGTGAGCTACTTTTAGTGTGCTTGATACCCGCTCCTTTTCATCTGTTATGACTTAAAGGGCATTTTCACTGGGGTGTGGATGCTTGCATGTGTAATCCTACTAAGGGCTAATAGAAAGGCTAGGACCAAACCTTTGTGTTTATGGAGTGCTAGTACTCATCTAGGCATTTTCAGTGCCTTGCTTTGTGTGTTAAGCTACATTAAC